TTTACACTTCTGTATCTCACTCTATCTTGTTTTTTAGTATTATCTAAAATAACCGATGATTTTTCCATTTTCCATAACTTAGGTAAGTGCTTTACCAACATATGTAGTGTAGTAAAAAAAATGGAATTGAATCCTTTCATGCTTACTATAACTAGTTATTTCGGGTTTCTACTGGCTGCTTTAACTATAACCCTAGCTCTATTTATTGGCTTGAACAAGATACGTCTTATTTGAAATGAATTGAATGAATAAGTCAGAAAAGAAAAATCTTTCTTTTGGACTAATTCTACGACTCTTTTCCACACTAATTACCAAATTTTTTTCTTAGTCATTGAGATTCGTGGACAATTTAGACTACTATTTAGGGATAGATTGTACCTCTTTTTTTTATCCCCTCGAACAAATCGAAATGATTGAAGTTTTTCTATTTGGAATCGTCTTAGGCCTAATTCCTATTACTTTAGCGGGATTATTCGTGACTGCGTATTTGCAATACAGGCGTGGGGATCAGTTGGATCTTTGATTGAGTAATCTTTCTTTTTTGGTTGACCTCCTCCAGACCAGAGAGGAGGTCAAATTGAAATTGCAATTCTACTTTGTTTTGTTAAGGTATTTTACCCTGCTTCGACATAAGATAGATGGAATCACGCTCTGTAGGATTTGAACCTACGACATCGGGTTTTGGAGACCCGCGTTCTACCGAACTGAACTAAGAGCGCTTTCAAAAAGAAAATCCTTTTCCACTCCTAATGTGTCTGACGTACGTATAGTATCCACAAATTCAAGTTATACCCACTTTAATTGATCTCCTCACTACTGCCCATAAAGAAGAAAGAAGTAATAGGTAGGGATGACAGGATTTGAACCTGTGACATTTTGTACCCAAAACAAACGCGCTACCAAGCTGCGCTACATCCCTTTTCAAAATTGTTGTACAATGCCATTGTACACAATTCCTGTCTTGTTTTCCACACCCTAATTTTCTTATCTTTCTCTATCTATAATGAACCTTCTTGTCATTTCTTCTTTTTGGTCTCATATAATCAAGGAATGGTATACATCTAAAATCCAATCGAATTTCAAAAGATTACTATTCCTTGGTAATGTATAGGAAGAAGGGATCATCTTTTTCTTTTTTAGGGATAGGAAAATCTCGTCTATATGGTTCATTCCATATATCGAATTTTTCTTTTGTTTTTTTAGTTAAGGATTTTTCCTAAACAAAAGAAATACAAACGATCTTGGGCAAGAGTATCTGATCATATATGTATTCCAATAAGGAAGGAGGATTTTCAATGCGGGATATAAAAACATATCTCTCTGTAGCACCCGTGCTAAGTACTCTATGGTTTGGGGCTTTAGCAGGTTTATTGATAGAAATTAATCGCTTATTCCCAGATGCTTTGTCATTCCCCTTTTTTTAATTCTAGTTATTGCTATGCGACGAATAGAACTCTTCGTGACATGACGAAAAATTTTCCCTTTTCAATCCTTTTTTAGTATAGGAAGGAAAAAAAGATGGATTGGGTTGAACCTCAGAGTCATGAAAAATTGGGTAAATCCCCCCCTTTTTTTTACAGAAATTTTCAATTAAAAGCTGTATCCAAGCTAAGTCAGGCCTCAGAAATCAGAGCATAGAAAGAGGCTGGGCTGGCTACTTAAACGAAAGGATTTCAAAGCAAAATCCTTGCTAATTCGACAAGAATTGTATTCTTTAATTATTTCTCTATTTTTTATTACTTAATTTAAAAATTGCAATTTTTTTTATTCTAATGGATTTTATTCTTCTTCTTCGGATTCAAAATAGAAGAATAAAAGAATAAGTAGAAGAATTAAGTTAAGTCAATCCAAAAAGGGAAAGGAGGTTCATGGCCAAAGGGAAAGATGTTAGAATCAGAGTTATTTTGCAATGTATAAGTTGTGTTCGAAAAGATGCCAATGAGGAATCGATGGGGATTTCTAGATATAGTACTCAAAAGAATCGCCACAATACACCCGGACAATTAGAATTAAGAAAGTTTTGTCGTTATTGTCGCAAGCATACGACTCATGACGAAATAAAGAAATAGGAACATCGTGTGTTCGATCTTTCTAAAGAGCAGAAAGAGTAAGAACTTCATATTTAATATATAGAACATAGATAGAATACAAAATACAAATCAACTCATCCGATTTCAGTTAGATATTATTTCATATGTATAGAGGGTATTCAATTCATTCATATAGTATATATAAATCAAATAATATACGGGTCAAAGACAGACTACTTCTTCTGGACCCAAAATTTAGAAAATAAACAAATCGATTTTTTTTTTTCAAATTTTAAAATAAGGAATAAATCATGTATACATTTAAACAACCCTTTCGCAAATCCAAGCAAACTTTTCGCAAATCCAAGCAAACTTTTCGTAAATTTAAACAATCTTTTCGCAAATCCAAGGAACCTTTACGTAAGCGTCCTCGGATTGGCCCGGGGGATCGAATTGATTATAGAAACATGAGTTTAATTAATCGATTTATTAGTGAACAAGGAAAAATATTATCGAGACGAATAAATAGATTAACCTTGAAACAACAACGATTAATCACTCTTGCTATAAAACAGGCTCGTATTTTATCTTTCTTACCATTTCGTAACTATGAGAATGAGAAGCAATTTCAAGCCCAGTCAATTTCAATAATTGCAGGTTCTAGACCCAGAAAAAATAGACATATTCCTCAATTAACGCAAAAGTTCAATTCCAATCGAAACTTAAGAAACTCCAACCAGAATTTAAGAAACAACAATCGGAACTTAAGTTCCGATTGTTGATGTTTTATTCGAAAGGACCAGACCCATATATAAAGAAAGTAATCCTGTTTTGATTCTTGTGTTTGTTATAAGAAAGAAAAAAGGGGAAGAAGAAATAGTTTTTTATTTATTGCAACATGTTCGTTGATTTCTACCACTTAATCTTAATTTATTGTATCTTCCCGGAGAGGGAACTCCGGGAATTCTGTTTTAATTATTCCGGTATATTACTTTTTTATCCCTTTAATTGATGATCTTTATTTTATTGGAAATCGTGTAAAGATTATTTGGATTTGATACAGCTACTTGTGCAAGCATTTTACGATTAAGAATCAACTCTTTCTTGTACAAATTGTGTATTAATTTACTATAATTATTGACTACTTTATATATCCGCGTTGCTGCGTTTATCCGAGTGATCCACAAACGACGAAAATCCCGCTTTTGCCTACCTCTATCTCGATGAGAGGAAACAAAAGCTCTTCTTACCTGTTGAGTAATCATTCGATTAAGTCTTAAATGAGCCCCTCTAAAATTTGAGGCAAAGGAACGCATTTTTGTTCGTCGTCTCCGAGCTATATATCCTCGCGGAACTCTGGTCATTGAATTAAATTAACCTTAATGAATAACTAATGATTTCTCTTCTTTTAGCCATCCTTTTTCCCATTAATAACAAAACGAATTATTCCCATATATAAAATATATATTCCAAAGGCTTTTGCTACTATAACCTTCCCAATCACCATTTTTTATTCTATTCCCTTCAGTTATTTCCCATAGAAATAACAAATTCTAACTATACTAAAAAAATAGTGGGTTCCATCGTTTCTATGGTTCCCTTTTAAACGGCGAGGCCCTCTCTATACACCGGAGCCCCTTCTTTCATTTCATCAAAGGGTATTGTGAACTTGTATAGTTCACATTCTTTGGCTCTACCTATCCATTATAGAGTAAATAGCTCTTTTCACAATAAGAGTTATCCATGCAGTGACGGCATTTAATTATGAAAGTTGGCTAAGTAGCTGACCCTGTTAGTCCGTTTTTTTAAGATAAAGGAGTATAAGCCTTTTTCTTTTTATTACTATTTCCTCCGCTTAATGGAGAAACATTTGCTACCAATGGAGGAATTGCTTCTTATTTCCAATCTAGATAATTGGATTTGCACCAAAGGAAACCAGAAATTCCATATACCATAGAAATCTAGGATAGAGAAGCGCTATCCTATTCATTGGTACCGATCATGGATACTTCAAAAATTGTCTTATTTGTTTGAACTCATGATCTGAACGAGTCGCACATACACCCTAGCACATGTTCCTCGACGCTGAGGACATCCCTTAAGCGCGGCCGATTTTCTAGCATTTCGTATTGGCTGTCTTGCGTTTCTAATAAGTTGTTTAACCGTTGGCATGTCGTATGTATATAGAAAAAATAGATTGGTTTAGATCGATCTTAACCTGAATGATGGATCATCATGAAGTATTTCTATTTTCTATTAATATTAAATCGCATAAAATCCCAATTTAGGTTTGAAATAAATTTACAAGAAATCCGGCCACTACCAATCCTTAAACATTCCTGGAAACCACACTGGATCAGTATCGCAGTGCTCGTCAATCATTTCATCCCCTACAATATCCACAAGCCCATAAGCTTTGGCTTCGTCTGCTGACATAAAAACATCTCTTTCCATGTCTTCGGATACAACCCAAAAAGGCTTGCCTGTTCTTAGTGCATAAACCCTTGTGATCATTTCGCGAACTTTGTGTAACTCTTCCACTTCTAGTAAAAATTCTGGTGTCCTTGCCCGATAATAAGCACTAGCAGGTTGGTGAAGCATAATCCTTGCGTGAGGGAATGCTATACGCTTGGTGGGTTCTCCCCCAAGCAGAATGAAGGACGCCATGGACGCGGCTATTCCGAGGCATATTGTATATATATCTGGTGTCACCGTTTGCATCGTATCAAAAATCGCCATTCCTGAGATTAGCCACCCGCCTGGGGAGTTTATAAACAAAAAAATATCGCTAATTCCATCTTCTATACTGAGATATACCATGAGACCCGTAATATGATTCGTGATCTCGCCACGAATCTCTTGACCTAAAAAAAGTGTCCTTTCTCGATACATAACATTGTATAAGTCAACCCAAGTCGCTTCTTCATCTCCGGGAATCCGGTAAGGTACTTTTGGAACACCAATGGGCATATTAGATTAATATTATTAAATTTATTATTATATTAAATTTAAGTAAGAAAACTACACTACTTTAATATAGAAACGTAAGAATGGAAGAGAAAGAAAGAATACGCAGTTTATTGTCTTCATTTTTTTTTCTTATTCTATATGAATACTATAGATTTTATTAATACGTAGATAGAAATAATACATAGATTGAAAGATTATACATATAAGTAAGGTAAGACAGATTGAATAAAGAAAAAGGAATCGGTGATTCGAATGATAAACAAAGAGAGATACGGGTCTATTCTTCGTTTTTTCCAAATAGGCCAAGATACCCATTGCATATTGGCGCTTATCGAGTATAGAATAGATCTGCTTCTCTTTCTTTTTACTAACAGAATTGGCTTCTTATTTTTAATGGAATAAAATAAAAATTCACGCACAGAATCCCCTACCTAGAAGGGTTAGGTACATAGGATATGAATAGTCTTTGCCAATGCGATAAAATAAAGCGACATCGTGTCCATTTTTCTTTGCTAAAGGGGTATTTCTATGGGTTTGCCTTGGTATCGTGTTCATACTGTTGTATTGAATGATCCGGGTCGATTACTTTCGGTGCATATAATGCACACAGCTCTAGTTTCTGGTTGGGCCGGCTCGATGGCTTTATACGAATTAGCGGTTTTTGATCCCTCTGATCCTGTTCTGGATCCAATGTGGAGACAAGGTATGTTCGTCATTCCCTTCATGACTCGTTTAGGAATAACCAATTCGTGGGGTGGTTGGAGTATTTCAGGAGGAACTGTAACGAATCCGGGTATTTGGAGTTATGAAGGTGTAGCAGGGGCACATATTGTGTTTTCTGGTTTGTGTTTCTTGGCAGCTATCTGGCATTGGGTATATTGGGACCTAGAAATATTCTGTGATGAGCGGACGGGAAAACCCTCTTTGGATTTGCCCAAGATCTTTGGAATTCATTTATTTCTTGCAGGGGTGGCTTGCTTTGGCTTTGGCGCATTTCATGTAACGGGTTTGTATGGGCCTGGGATATGGGTATCCGATCCTTATGGACTAACTGGAAAAGTACAAGCTGTAAATCCAGCGTGGGGTGCAGAAGGTTTTGATCCTTTTGTTCCGGGGGGAATAGCTTCTCATCATATTGCTGCGGGTACATTGGGCATATTAGCGGGCCTATTCCATCTTAGTGTCCGTCCGCCTCAACGTCTATACAAAGGATTACGTATGGGCAATATTGAAACTGTACTTTCCAGTAGTATCGCTGCTGTTTTCTTTGCAGCTTTTGTAGTTGCCGGAACTATGTGGTATGGGTCAGCAACTACCCCAATCGAATTATTTGGTCCTACTCGTTATCAGTGGGATCAGGGATACTTTCAGCAAGAAATATATCGAAGAGTTAGCGATGGGTTAGCCGAAAATCTTAGTTTATCAGAAGCTTGGTCTAAAATTCCCGAAAAATTAGCCTTTTATGATTATATTGGTAATAATCCGGCAAAGGGGGGATTATTCAGAGCAGGCTCAATGGACAATGGGGATGGAATAGCTGTTGGATGGTTAGGGCATCCCGTCTTTAGAGATAAAGAAGGACGCGAGCTTTTTGTACGTCGTATGCCGACTTTTTTTGAAACATTTCCGGTTGTTTTGGTAGATGAAGAGGGAATTGTGAGAGCGGACGTTCCTTTTAGAAGAGCAGAATCCAAATATAGTGTTGAACAAGTAGGCGTAACAGTGGAGTTCTATGGGGGCGAACTTAATGGAGTAAGTTATTCTGATCCTGCTACTGTCAAAAAATATGCGAGGCGTTCCCAATTAGGGGAAATTTTTGAATTAGATCGGGCTACTTTGAAATCTGATGGTGTTTTTCGCAGCAGTCCAAGGGGTTGGTTCACTTTTGGTCATGCTACCTTTGCTTTGCTTTTCTTTTTCGGACACATTTGGCATGGCGCTAGAACCTTGTTCCGAGATGTTTTTGCTGGTATTGATCCAGACTTGGATGCTCAAGTGGAATTTGGAACATTCCAAAAAGTTGGAGATCCAACTACAAGGAAACAGCCAGTATGATACCGCATTGCTATGGTATCTTTCACCTCTCTTTTTTGATTTGACACGGGAAACATCTCCCATCCTTTCTTTGACTCTTTTGCCTTCTTTATATGGGAAATGATCCCAAATGACAAATGAATAGGTGTGGAAGTTATAATTGTAAATAAACCACGATCGAATCTATGGAAGCATTGGTTTATACGTTCCTTTTAGTTTCGACTTTAGGGATAATTTTTTTCGCTATCTTCTTCCGAGAACCACCTAAGGTTCCAACTAAAAAAGTGAAATAATTTTATTGAAGTAAGAAGTCTCCCAGATGGGGAGACTTCTTACTTCAATTAGTCCCCGTGTTCTTCGAATGGATCTCTTAATTGTTGAGAGGGTTGCCCAAACGCGGTATATAAGGCATACCCAGTAAAGCTTACAAGTAAACCAGATATGGAGATGGCGACTAAAGTTGCTGTTTCCATTTTTATAGAATTTCAAGATTACAATGGATCTACGAAAAGATCGTGTATTTACAACTACAACGGAATAGTATACAAAGTCAACACCAACGATTAAATAGAATTTATGGCTACACAAACCGTTGAAGATAGCTCTAGACCTAGGCCAAGACGAACTGGTGCAGGTACTTTATTGAAACCCTTGAATTCGGAATACGGGAAAGTCGCTCCGGGTTGGGGGACTACTCCTTTTATGGGGGTCGCAATGGCTTTATTTGCAATATTCCTATCTATCATTTTAGAAATTTATAATTCTTCTGTTTTACTGGACGGAATTTTAATGAATTAGGTTTCTACTAACTAAAACTACGAAGTCATAGTTTTTCCATCCAAAAAAGCCTTTCTACTTTAAGCTCTACATTTCTAGACATTCTGGTAGTTCGACCGTGGAATTTTTTTGTTTCGGTATCTCTGGAATATGAGTGTGTGACTTGTTAGAATTGATCCTATTGATAATACATAGAAAGGACCTGTTATCTCTATCAAGATGATTCTAATTCGTCGGATATTATTTATTCTAGTATCTGGAACACGAAATAGATAGAGTGGATCAATAAAAAAATGGAACTATGATTCATATTCACTATTCAGACCTCGCAACCAGACTGAAAAAAAAAAAATTCACTAGTTCTTAATAAAAAAAGAAATTTTCTTCCTTCCAATTTTGTTTACCCAAAAGACTCCTTTTTTTCTCTCGATTTTGTCGAGTCATTACACCGATTCAATAAATGATCATCAAGTGGTTCTTATTCGAAAGAACCCTTGCCCTTTGTTTAGCTTGAGACTCAATCATCGTGGCTCTAGTATGAATCTAAGGTTTTAATTGAACTGATTCATAGGATCGCAACAAGATAATTTCTATCAGAAAACTACTAGAATTTTTGCTTTATTTATTTACTAGTAAAACAAGAGTAAATCTGCATTACGCACAAAAAAAACAAATCCAAAATAGGGAAGAGAAAAGTCAAGAGGCCTCTAATGATCAACATAAGGGAAAGAAAGACAGATGAGCCAACTTGAGATTTTTTGGCATTATCATCACAAAGAAGAAATTCTGGATTTTTCTTATTTCATATCTTCAAGGCAAATCGACCCAATCCAGTGGCTGATGATGTTTTGAACCTTTTTTTCGAATATCCGTTGAAAATTTGTGTGTTTCTGCTTGAGCCGTACGAGATGAAATTCTCATATACGGTTCTTGGAGGGGGTTCGGGTTAGTTACCTATCTCAATAAAGTATATGATTGGTTTGAGGAACGTCTTGAGATTCAGGCAATTGCAGATGATATAACTAGTAAATATGTTCCTCCTCATGTTAACATATTTTATTGTTTAGGGGGAATTACACTTACTTGTTTTCTAGTACAAGTCGCTACCGGTTTTGCTATGACTTTTTATTACCGCCCAACCGTTACGGAAGCTTTTTCCTCGGTTCAATACATAATGACCGAAGCCAACTTTGGTTGGTTAATCCGATCAGTTCATCGATGGTCAGCAAGTATGATGGTTCTAATGATGATCCTGCACGTATTTCGTGTGTATCTCACAGGTGGATTTAAAAAACCCCGGGAATTAACTTGGGTCACAGGTGTGGTTTTAGCTGTATTGACTGCATCGTTTGGTGTAACTGGGTATTCTTTACCTTGGGATCAAATTGGTTATTGGGCAGTCAAAATTGTGACAGGTGTACCTGACGCGATTCCGGTAATAGGATCACCTTTAGTGGAGTTATTACGTGGAAGTGCTAGTGTGGGCCAATCTACTTTGACTCGTTTTTATAGTTTACATACCTTTGTATTGCCTCTGCTTACTGCCGTATTTATGTTAATGCACTTTCTAATGATACGTAAGCAAGGTATTTCGGGTCCTTTATAGGGAAGGCATATCATATAGAATTCGAATTCTCATATATCATATCGGGTAGGTTGGGATATTTCATTGCTACAAACATGGGTTATTGTAAAATAAGACATGTCATTTAGATACTTCTCTTCAACTCCGAAGTATTTTGATAGAAATAGTTGAAGTTAATTTTACGAAAGAAAATAAGGCAGATTATGGGAGTGTGTGACTTGAATTATTGATTTGGCCATGCAGATAGAGAGTTGGATCTGCCGCATTAGAATTCATCACCAAAGGTGTCTCCGCATCCAATCAACATGTAAGCCCCCTATCTAGGAAGGATAGGCTGGTTCACTTGAGGAGAATATTTTCTATGATCATACCCCAACCATATCATCCATGAAGAGGCTCCGTAAGATCCCATAGAGTAAAAATGGAATAAGTCATGTGACATGATCCAATTCTCTATTTATTAGACTTACTTTTTTTATTATAGTATGGAAATGCATTCATTTTCTTTGCATCGATTGCGATCTGCAATACTATCGGAGTAAAAGGCGGGATCTAAGGAAGAACGTAGGCTAAACTTTTTTCTTTTTTATTAGTAACAAGTAAATACTTTGTTTGGACGTAAGAAACTTGCAATATTGGGGGGATAAACACCAACTAATCAAGAGACATGAGACAATCCACAAAGCAATTGATCATGATCAAATTTGTAAGCCCACTTGGATATTGAGCATTTACCCATAAGAATAGGGTTCTTTTCAATGAGTAGTTCTAGGTGCAACTTCGGAAAATCGAATCTGATAAAGCTTTTCTTACCTAGAGTCATTGAGTCATTATATATCTTATTCTATTATGGTATGGATCTTCCACGGTCTTTTTTCTTTCATTTTTGCTCGAGCCGGATGATGAAAAATTCTCATGTCCGGTTCCTTTGGGGGATGGATCTTAAAGAATTCACCTATCCCAATAACAAAGAAACCTGACTTAAACGATCCTGTATTAAGAGCAAAATTAGCTAAAGGGATGGGACATAATTATTATGGGGAACCCGCGTGGCCCAATGATCTTTTATATATTTTTCCAGTAGTAATTCTAGGTACTATTGCATGTAATGTAGGTTTAGCGGTTCTTGAGCCGTCAATGATTGGTGAACCAGCGGATCCGTTTGCAACTCCTCTGGAAATATTACCCGAGTGGTACTTCTTTCCCGTGTTTCAAATACTCCGTACAGTACCTAATAAGTTACTGGGCGTTCTCTTAATGGTTTCTGTGCCAACGGGCTTATTGACAGTACCCTTTCTAGAGAATGTCAATAAATTCCAAAATCCATTTCGTCGCCCAGTAGCTACGACAGTTTTTTTAATCGGTACTGCAGTAGCTCTTTGGTTAGGTATTGGAGCAACATTACCCATTGATAAATCCTTAACTTTAGGTCTTTTTTAGGCATTTTTCAGGTTGATTCATTCAACCGTGAAGTACCGTGCATAGGTATCTAGGAAATAGTGACTTCCAAGTGAATCTTCCCTAGATACCTAAAATCTATAGGAGTTTTTATTATGATCCATTTCGCGAAAAAAAATATATATAGATTGTGCCAAAGATGCAAAATTGTTTTCTTTTTACTCTAACTCGAAAAAGAAGAAGAGGAAAAAATTGCAATGGATTTAAAATGAGAACTTATTCTTAGGTAAATCCATTGGGAGATGTTTCTCTAGAGTGTCCCATATCTGTTTTCCATCTTGTATACAAAAACTTTCAATTCTCCTAAGATCTTCTTCAGTCTTACTCAAAAGGTCCAATAGTGTATGTATATTGGCCCTTTTGAGACAATTATACGTTCTAGAAGGCAGTTCTAATTGATCAATAAAAATACAATTCAATGGAATTCCTTTTTTTTTTTTTTTTAGATTTGTTAATCTTTTTTGAAAGCTTAAAGGGGGTGGAGTAAACCTGTTTTTATTTTCTTCGAAACTAGCGCCCTCTTCCTCCGCGTGTAGAAAAGGAAGAAATAAATCAATCAAATTACGAGAAGCCTCATAAAGCGCTTCCTTAGGGGTTAAACTTCCATTCGTCCATATTTCTAGAAAAAGTATCTCGTATTTTTCATTTCCATTTCCACAAGAAAAAATACTATAATTCACATTTCGAACAGGCATGGATACAGCATCTATAGGATAACTTCCATCTTGAGAGTTCTTTCTGAGTTCCGTGTGATATCCGCAATCTCTCTTGATCTGTAACTCAATACAGAAATCCAAGGGCTCTGTCAAGTTAGCTATAGGTTGTCCCGTATCAACGATTTCTACGGAAGGTGGTAAGATGATATCTTGAGCAGTTATGTATCTAGGACCTTTAACGAAAATTGATGCGTCTCTAACTCCATAGAGATTACTTCTCAATACAATTTCTTTCAAATTTAGTAAAATTTCTTGTACGGATTCTTCAATACCTGCTATTGTAGAATATTCGTGTGGCACGTTCCCAAATTTTGCGCGTGTGATACATGTTCCTTCTATTTCCCCAAGTAAAGCTCTTCGCAAGGCAATACCGACGGTATCCGCTTGACCTTTTCTAAGCGGGGACAGAATGAAACGACCATAATAAAGACGCTTACTATCTACTCTTGATTCAACACACTTCCACTGTAGTGTTTGAGTGGACCCTACTACCTCCTCTCGAACCATATGGATTAGTATTATTATTTAATCATTTAATCATTTATTTCTCTTGAAAGCGGTTTAATTCTTTTACAGACGTCTTTTTTTAGGAGGTCGACATCCATTATGCGGCATAGGTGTTACATCGCGTATACAACTTAATCGTACACCACTTTTTGCAATGGCTCGTAATGCGGCATCTCTTCCACTACCAGCACCCTTTACCATAACTTCTGCTCGTTGCAAACCCACTGTACGAATAGCATCTACAGCTGTTCTTTGACCAGCATAGGGTGATGCTTTTCTTGAGCTTTTGAATCCACAAGTACCCGCGGAGGACCAGAAAACCACCCGACCTTGCGGGTCTGTAACTGTTATAATGGTATTGTTGAAACTAGCTTGAACATGAATAACTCCTTTTGTTATTCTACGTGCACTCTTCCGTAAACTAAAACGCGCATTTCTACGCAAACCAATATGTACTTTCCTACGTGAACCTATTTTTGGTATAGCTTTTGTCATATTTTATTCTCTCATAAATATGAGTTCGAAATAACAAAAAGAAAAAAAGATACAAAGATATCTGTTTCAGGGTAAAATTTATCCTTTACTTACATTTTTTTATTTTGAATTTGGACATTTTGGCGGGTACTTTTTTTACTTTAAAGTTCTTTTTTCGAAAGATTACCCCTGTCTTTGTTTATGCTTGGGATTGGAACAAATAACTCTAATTCGTCTACGCCTACGAATCAGTCGACATTTTGTACAAATTTTACGAACGGAAGCTCTTATTTTCATATTTCCGTATTCCTTTCTTAAACTATGAATCCACTCTTTGGAAAAAAATGGGTCTCTTTGCTTTAATTTTGCAACTTTCAATTTATTACCCTAGAAAAAAAGAAAACCTAATCCTTCAAATCTTCGGTATCCTTCGAGTCTTCGGTATCCTTCGAGTCTTCGGTACGCTTCGAATCTTTATGGGGAAGTCTGTAAATTATACGCCCCTTCCTTGAATCATAACGACTTACTTCAATTTTGACCCTATCCCCCATTAGTATTCGTATAGAACTAGACCGGATCTTTCCTGAAATATAGCCCAGGATGATGGTGTCATTCTCTAAGCGAACGCGGAACATTCCGTTGGGTAGGGCTTCCGTAACTAAACCCTCGAAAGTGACTTTTGCTTCTCTCGGTTTTTTTTTTTCTGTCATATTTTTTTTCTCCTATTTTTTTTTTTTTTGAAAAATAGGAAGTTCGAGATAGAATTTGGGTACTATAAGCGGGGCGATTACCATATATAACATAAGACTTCTCCCCCAATTCTGTTTAGTCGAGCTTCTCGATCTGTCATTATACCTCGAGAGGTAGAAAGAATAGCAATTCCCATTCCGCCCAAAACCCTAGGAATTCCTTGATAGTTGGCATAAATTCGTAAGCCGGGTCGGCTGATACGCTTTAAAAAGGTTCTAGTTCTATATATTCCCTTTCTAGTCTTTCTCTTTTGATGTAGCAAAGTTGAAACCAAGAAATACCTGTGACTTTCCTGATGTTTCCGAACACTTTCAATAAAACCCTCTTGTAGAAGTATTTTAACAATGTTTTCGGTAATATTTGTAGATACTATCCGAACAGTTCCTTTTTTATTCATGTCCGCGTTTCTTATAGAGGTTAGTAAATCAGCAATAGTGTCCTTGCCCATAAGACTCTAATTCTAGGTTCCTCCTAATTTTTCTATAATCAACATGTTTTTCTTTAAATTTTGCATTCTAAAGCATATACGTGAGACACAATCTACTAATTTTTTCTTTGATCTATATATCGTCTACTAGTATTTATAATACTTCGGGAGCTAATGAAACTATTTTTGTAAAATTCAATTCTCTCAATTCCTCGGCGATCGCGCCAAAAACGCGAGTTCCTTTGGGATTTCCTTTTTGATCAATGATAACCGCTGCATTGTCATCATAGCGTATTATTATACCGTCTTCGCATTTGAACTCTTTACATGTACGTACAATTACAGCTCGAATTACTTCGGATCTTTCTAGAGGCATTTGGGGCACTGCGTCTTTGATTACAGCAACAATAACATCACCAATACGAGCATATCGTTGATTACTAGCAGCTCCTATGACTCGAATACACATCAATTTTCGAGCTCCACTGTTATCTGCTACATTTAAAAGTGTCTGAGGTTGAATCATATTATTTGGATTTCCATTTGTTAGTTCAATGCAAAAGGATGAAAGAAATATTGTCTTTCCAGAAAGAAGAGCCTGGTTTTTTATCTTTAATACTCCTTTTGGGGGGTTCTATATTTCTAATCGAAGAAATTGACTTCGTATGGGCATTTTACTGGCAGCTATCTCCATAGCTGCTCGAGCTACAGTTTCGGATACTCCGCCCATTTCATAAAGTATTCGACCTGGTTTAACAACGGCTACCCAATATTCGGGGGATCCCTTTCCCGAACCCATACGTGTTTCCGTGGGTCTTATTGTAACTGGTTTGTCGGGAAATATACGTACCCAGATTTTTCCACCACGACGTGCATATCGTGTCATTGCTCTTCGTCCTGCTTCTATCTGCCTCGCCGTGATCCAAGTGGGTTCAAGTGCTTGAAGAGCATATCTACCAAAACAAATACGATTGCCTCGGCAGGATTTTCCCTTCATTCTTCCTCTATGTTGTTTACGAAATCTGGTTCTTTTGGGGTTATAGTCGATGGTTCTTTCTTAGTTCCATCTCTACTGCAAAACTGGACATGAGAGTTTCTTCTCATCCAGCTCCTCGCGAATGAAATGAGAAAGTGTGCAAACTTCTCTAATTCCAGAATATTCCAAAATATTACGGATAGATACACATTAATAGATACTAGAAAAAGGCAGGTTTTTTTAATATTTAATTTGTTAAAATAGAAAAATATATAGTCAAGAAAGAAGATCTAGAATATATCTAGATGTGTGTGTGTTTATTTATCTATATTCTATATTTATAGATAATGTAATCTTTCTTTTAAAAAAATCTACTTCTTTTTATTTTATTCTTATTGAATTGAATCGCGGTAAAGTACTCTAATTCAATAAAGATTTCGCGGGCGAATATTTACTCTTTCCTGTCTTATTTGTTAATTCATAACCTTATCAAATAAGGCAACTTTTTTGGTTTGTTCCGCCATCCCACCCAATGAAGTATTAGGATTGTTTTCAATAAAATCCTATCCAGTCATAGGTTCTGTCGTTCCCACAGCTTCTCCTTTAATGGTTAGGTTTGAATCTCGCAATGGAGCTTCCAAAAAATATCTTTCCGAGTCCATTTTCTCAGTTTTATTAACCCGGGCTGCTCTTTGTTATTGCTTAGAATTTGTATTTCTTGTTTCAATCAAATTACGATTTTGAATTCTCTGCTATTTTTATTATATTGATGCTTTATCACATTGCCTTTTATGATGTAATTCATAGACCATACATATTGGAATCCTATATCTTTCTTATTTCTCTTCCTTCTTTCTATCATCCCTCCTTTTATCCACATCCCTTTAGTTTTGGTTCACAACCTAGAATCCTATTTCTTTTTTATAGAAAAAATTGCAGTTGCTACAACTATATGATATGATCGATTTACTCATTTAAGATAGATCTATTTATTCATATAGTGACTGTTTCTTAGTTAGGATCTCGACAATACGAAGCAATAGGTTGGTTATTAGTTCATTTTCTATAATTACTAACTTTTTTCTTTTTCTAGTCGGGTTCATTCCATTTTTTGGAATCCCCTTTTTGGATCCTAAAGAAAAAATTAACGAGTCACACACTAAGCATAGCAATTTTCTTAAAAGATTTATCAATTTTCATTAAATCTTATAGAAAGAGGTAGAATTTCTTCTTTTTTTTAAGGGATTTTTAGGAAAAAAGGGCTCTTATCATTTTTGATTCTATCACTGGACAGAATGGGAAGACAGGGTTAGTTATTTTTCGTCTACGAATATCCAAATTTTTACTCCTAATACTCCATAGATAGTTCGAATTGGATAGCAGCAATAATCAATTTTCGCGTGAATTGTTTGGAGCGGAAGTCTACCCTTTTTGATGCATTCGGAACGTGCAATTTCTTTCCCTCCAAGGCGGCCTGCTATTTTGACTTTTACTCCCTTTATATTTGCTTTTTTAGTTAATTCAATGGCTTTTTTCATTGCCTTTCGGAATGAAACTCTATTTTTTAATTGGAACGCTATATATTCCGCAAGAATGGTAGGTTGTCTATAAGGTTCTTTAACTTTTTCGATACCAATATTAAGTTTCTGGTTTACAGAATTAACTTCCTTTTGCAGATCTTTCTCTAATTCTTCAATTGCTCCTTTTTTCTTTAATAAATTGGGGAATCCAATATGGATTATGACGTGGATTGTATCGATTTCTTTTTGAATTTCTATATTTGTAATTACTTCGGAACTTGAGCCTGAGTCCATTTTTCTATTATTTGTAATTACTTCGGAATTTGAGTCTGATTCTATTTTTCTATTCGAGCTTTTTTTCCTATTCTTTTGTATATAGTTCTTGATACAATTCCTTATTTTTTTATCTTCCTGTAGACCCTCAGAATAATTTTTTGGTTGTGCGAACCAAAAGGAATGGTGATTTTGGGTTGTACCAAGTCTGAAACCAAGTGGATTTATTTTTTGTCCCATATTTTTCTATTCTATTTTTTTACTGGGAATCAAATCTTAGATGGATCTAAAGATTATTTAGATTTCTTTACTATATTTAGTACAATTGTTATATGACACATGGTTTTTTTTATGGGGGAACTACGTCCTCTAGCTCGAGGTCTTAATTTTTTCATAATACTACTCCTACTGACTTCGGCTTTAGTTATGAATAAATTCCCTTTGTCGAAATCCCTATAATGAGTAGCATTTGCTGCTGCCGAATAAACCAACTTTAAGATGGGATAAGATGCTCGATAAGGCATGAGGTTCAATATCATAACAGTTTCCTCGTAGTAACGCCATCGAATCTCATCAAGAATTCTTTGTGCTTTGAAAACGGACATATGGATGCGTTTTTGTGCTTTGAAAACCCGTTCGAACTTAAGTAGACGGTCGGTTGGTACTTTCCTTGCGAGTTTCCTTAGCCCACTCTTCTTCTTTTTTATCCTAGGGGTATACTTTACTAGTTTGAAACTTGTCATAAATAAAGTTATTCCTCGCCTACCTACCCATTTTTTTATTTTGAATCTTTCTATTCTGAATTCAGTTAACGACGGGATTTAGTATCCTTTCTTGCACTTTCATAACTCGTGAAATGCCGAGTAGGCACGAATTCCCCCAATTTGCGACCTACCATAGGATTTGTTATGTAAATAGGTATATGTTCCTTTCCATTATGAATCGCGATTGTATGGCCAACCATTGCGGGTAGAATGCTAGATGCCCGGGACCACGTTACTATTGTTTCTTTCTCCTCCTTCATATTGACCTTTTCGATTTTTGCCAATAAATGATGAGCTACAAAAGGATTCGTTTTTTTTCGTGTCACAGCTAATTACTCCTTTTTTTCCATTTTAAAGAGTGGCATACTATGTCCAATATCTCGATCAAAGTATGGAGGTCAGAATAAATAGAATAATGATGAATGGAAAAAAGAGAAAATCCTTTAGCTGGATAAGGGGCGGATGTAGCCAAGTGGATCAAGGCAGTGGATTGTGAATCCACCATGCGCGGGTTCAATTCCCGTCGTTCGCCCATCGCATTATTGCAAATTCCAAAAATGCAATTTTCCATATTCCTAGTTACATATTTATTTACGGCGACGAAGAATAAAACTATCACTATATTTTTTCCTTTTCCTAGTTCTTCTTCCAAGCGCAGGATAACCCCAAGGGGTTGTGGGTTTTTTTCTACCAATGGGAGCTTTCCCCTCACCGCCCCCATGGGGGTGGTCCACAGGGTTCATAACTACCCCTCTTACTACGGGGCGTTTACCTAGCCAACACTTAGATCCGGCTCTACCCAAACTTTTTTGGTTCACCCCAACATTACCCACTTGTCCGACTGTTGCTAAGCAGTTTTGGGATACCAAACGGACCTCCCCAGATGGTAATCTTAAAGTGGCCGATTTACCTTCTTTTGCAATCAGTTTCGCTACAGCACCTGCTGCTCTAGCTAATTGCCCACCCCTTCCACGTGTGATTTCTATGTTATGTATGGCCGTGCCTAAGGGCATATCGGTTGAAGTAGATTCTTCTTTTCTCTCAAAAACCCCTTCCCAAACTGTACAAGCTTCTTCCAAAGCATACGGCTTTCTAGATGTATATGACGATCTCTAGACAGATGGATCTTATATGAATCGTATGATGAAGTACCACATGAGTGGATATATAGGAAAGGAATCCAAATCTGCCGAATCGCTCATGTTATGATCTTCTACATCCTAGGTCTCCGCGTTCCGTCATCTGGCTTATGTTCTTCATGTAGCATTCAGATCGAATGACTCTATGAAATTACGTCGATACTTCTACATATTATGGGTAACGTAGGAGACATCCCTATTTTCCCCCGGGGGTCTTAATTACCACTGCTTAGCTTTCAATTCGCCTCTGACCATCAAATTAAATGTGAATAACCCGTCCTCCTCTCTTTGAAACAAGGGGCGCTTCCGGTTCTGTGCGTGCTTCAAACAATTTTGTCTTCTCCATATTACCATATCTCTAGAGTCAATAATTTTCTATGAGGAACTACTGAACTCAATCACTTGCTGCCGTTACTCAACAGTTTTCTGTTGAGGTCTATCCCGTAGAGGTAGTCAAATTGGATCAGTGATCGATTTCTAGGTTTCGTCGTAAACCTAATTGGTTACTTCCAATTACGTAAATCAATAGTTCAAACCGCACTCAAAGGTAGGGCATTTCCCATTGATATAGGAACTTTTGTACCAGAAACAATAGTATCTCCAATTATAGCCCCTCTGGGATGTAAAATATATCTCTTCTCACCATCCCCATAGTGTATGAGACAAATGTATGCATTTCGATTAGGGTCGTATTCTATGGTTACGATTCTACCAGATATGTCTTTTTGATTCCGTCGAAAATCGATTTTACGGTATAGGCGCTTATGACCTCCCCCTCTATGCCTTGCGGTAATGATTCCTCTGGAATTACGACCTTTACCACAACGGTGCCGTCCATGGATCAAATTATTTCGTGGATTGGATTTCACTTGCCTGTCTACGGTTCCCTTGCGTGTGCTCGGGATAGGTGTTTTGTATAAATGTTTCGCCGTATTATTAAGTATTCTCCTTTAGTTTTTTTCTCTATCTAGAAGTGGAATAGAATAACCCGGTTGAAGGGTAATGATCATACGTCTGTAATGCATTGTATGTCCCAGAATAGGGCCCATTCTTCTACCCTTTCGGGGTAGTCGATGGCTATTCACGGCTACTACCTTAACACCAAAGAAGAGCTCGACCCAATGCTTTATTTCTGTCTTAGTGAATCCCGATTCGACATTAAAAGTATATTGATTCTTTCCCAATAAACGAAGACTTTTTTCTGTAAATACTGCGTATTTGATTCCATCCATAAATCGACTTTCCCTCCTATGCTCTGAGTTCCAGTATCGATAAGAATTCGAGTTCTTATTGTTCTTATGTTATGGTATGAATATACCATACCAATTCGTTATGTATGGATGATGGATGAGATTCCATGGATATAGAGCCAGTTCCAATAGACTTATGGAACGTTCCCGTTCGCGTGCATCCAGCAGGAATTGAACCCGCAAATTTACCAATTATGAGTTGGGCGCTTTAACCATTCAGCCATGGATGCTTAACAGGGATCATCGTACATCGTAAATAACCAATTTTCATATAGAAAGACATATCATAGAAAAATGAAATCGAAAATATTCGGAGATGGCAAATATTCGGAGATGACTATGAAAACACCTCTCTGGATCCTCGAATTGAAAGAGAGATTGAGAGGGATCAAGAATCCTAATTCTCGCTATTTGGAATGGATCCAATTCTATTGAGTCTGACTCATAGTGATCATTTCTCTTTAGCAAAGAATGACCTTGGTTATCAAAGGATTGAACAACCGGGATCCATTTACTTATGATACCTAGTTGACATTGATAACAAGGATCTAATGAATTCTGAGTTTAATAGATCCTCTTTAGCAGAAAGACGTATATTCCTTGCTCATTATCAGACAATCACTTATTCCCAAACCTCGTATGGGGCTAATCGTTTTCATTTACCATCTCATGGAAAATCCTTTTCGTTCCGCTTAGCCCTATCGGGTATTTTAGTGATAGGTTCTATAGGAACTGGACGATCCTATTTGGTCAAATACCTAACGAAAAATTCCTATTTTCCTTTCATTAAGGTACGAGGGCTTCTTATTCCACAAGAACGAAAGCACCTTTTCATTCTTTCATATACTAGGGGTTTTTACTTGGAAAAGACAATGTTCCATACTAAAGGATTCGGGTCCATAACCACGAGTTCCAGTGCACTAGATCTTGTAGCACTTAGCAACGAGGCCCTATCCATTAGTATGGAACATAAGAAATCCATTATAGAAACTAATACAATTAGATTAGCTCTTCATAGACAAACTTGGGGTTTGCGAGCCAAGGTAAGACCGGCTCGGGATCATGGGACCCTGTAATAACCCCATAGAATCTATCTATATAAAGAGGCAATCGTGTCAGGAAGCGGGTTTTTCTTTGACCAAACGGTACTTCGAACTTGGAACGAGCATGAAGAGATTAACGAGACTTCTTTCTCTTTTGAGTTTTTCTGGCGGACCGGTCGCGCAAGATCTTTGGTCTTCCCCCGGAACCGATGAAAAAAAAAAGTGGGTCGCTTCTTATGGACTCGCTCAGAATGATTCTTCTCTATCTATACATGGCCTATTAGAAGTAGAAGGTGCTCTGGTGCAATCCTTACCGACAGAAAAAGATTGCAGTCAGGTTGATAATAATCGAGTGCCATTACTTCGTCGGTCCGAACCAAGGAATCCGTTAGAAATGTTTTGAAATGGATATTGCTCTCTCTTTGATCAGGGATTGCTATATGAAAAGAAGTGGAGTTTGAAAAAGGGAACGGAATGGTCAAACCGGAACTGCTAGAGGAACGAATTTTCAATAGCATAACTTGGGCTCCTAGAATATGGCGCCCTTGGGACAATCTATTTGATTGCAGGGACAGGTACGCTGAATATGACTGGGGATTTTCCTATGGGTATTGGAGCGGGTCCAAGCAGATTAAAGAGGATGAGTTGTCAGAGACTGCTATTTATTCTAATTATTTCTGGTATATTTAGCATAAAAAGGAGGAGGTGCAAGAGACTGATTCGGACTTCTTGCAGAGTGGAACAATGCAGTACCAGACACGAGATGGATCTTTCAAAGAAGAAGGCTTTTTTCGAATAAGCCAATTGATTTGGGACCCTTCGGATCCATTCTTTTTCCTATTCAAAGATCAGGCCTTTGTCTCTGTGTTTTCACGTCGAGAATTCTTTGCAGATGAAGATGAAGAGATGGCAAAGCGGCTTAGTACCAGTACCTGGAGAAAAAAGCCTCCTAAACATATGGCTAGCAACTGGTTCACCAGGAGTACGCAAGAAAGGCAAAAGAACTATGAATTATTGATTTAGGAATGGGAACTAGAACCCTGGGTTCTTCCTTATATAATTAATGGTCTTTTCATTCTAATACTCTATCCGAGAGTTCTCAGTATTTAGCAAAGCTGTTCCTATCTAACGGAAGGCTCCTGGATCAAATGACAAAGACATTGTTTGTGGAGAAAGAGGTGGCTTTTCCCGGATGAAATGAAACATTTGATTTGTGTAACAGGAGAAAGATTTCCCACTCCTTAGCCGTAAAGATATGTGGCCATGAAAAAGGGAGGGGATTCAGTGGAACAGGATTGGCCGGGCGGTAGAGTCGTGGAAACACTTGTTGATTCCTATTTTGGACCCTAGCTCCATGAAACAGTATGCTACTGCGGAAACATGGAAGAATTGCAATCTTAGACCAAAACACTATGTATGGATGATATGAACTGCCTAAATAAGAATTCTTGAGCGTCGAACAACCTGAGTACTAACTACATCAAACAATTTGCATTAATGAAACTGTGTAAATCCACCGGATAATCAAAAATACGCATGTCTGATGAAATGGTTGTTGCTATCTGCTTCCATAACGAATCCTTGGTTTAACTGAATAAGTAAAGAAAATTGGCCCTTTCTCTTCGTCTCAGATCGATGGATCTTCTCAATTGGAAGATCTCCCATATGGATAATACACATTCCAGTTGACCGAGCCTAATGCTAATTGTTTTGTTCCGAAGCAAAGATATCCACGGAGGCCGGTTCGTTCGTCCTATTCTGATATTCAGGTTCGGATAGGCCCTGAAAGGAGAAGAAAGACTGAAAT